TTAAAAATAAGCTAAATAAAGCTTTTGGGTTCATACCTCAAATATAAAGGAAATACCTTTTTTTTAAATAATAAAGTGCCTGATTAAAGGATTATTCTGATAGGATAAATTAAGTAGTAATTTCCCTACCTTTATTATATTTTATAGAATTAAACTATACCTAATAGTATCAAAAACTATTGTGCATCTTACACTAAAATATACTTAATAAAATTTTATTATTATTTTGAGAATTTACTTCTCTATTTTAAATCTTTTCCCCCTTTAACTCTAACAAAATATTCTTTTTATTTATTTTATTCTTTAGAACATTAATTTCAATTTCATCTAATTCTTGGTTTGGGTGTTGAATTGGATTAGAAATTAATTTACTAAGATTTATCCCCCTAATTAATAATTCTAATAATATTTTAACATCCGAAGCCTCTTTGAAATATTTTCTTACCCAAGCCATTGCTTCAATTAACTTATTATTTTGCATTATTTTAAAAATAATAATCATAAAAAACTTTGAAATAAATAATTATTTAATAATTATTATTAATTCTTCTTTATTAATAAAAATAGGATCAGCCCCCTTCCATTTCTGATTTCCTAATATTATTGAAGGATTATCTTGATTTAATAGTTTTATCTTAATAACTTGACAAAAAATTTCCCCTTTAATTTTATTATCTTACTACTATAATAATAATTTTATTATTACTATTATTATTTTAAATTCTGTTATTGGAGCTATTGGAGGTTTTAATCAAACCTCCATCCGAAAATTAATAGCTTTTTCATCTATTAATAATTTAGGTTGAATGTTATCTGCCATAATAATTAGAGAAAATTTATGAATATTCTATTTTTTTATATACTCATTTTTAATTAGAATTATATGTGCTTTATTTTCTATAATTAATATATTTTTTATTAATCAATTATTTTTTATCAATATAAATTATATAGTTAAATTATCACTATTAATTAATTTTTTATCTTTAGGGGGTTTACCACCTTTTATTGGATTTTTTCCCAAATGAATTATTATCAATTTCCTATTAAATAAAAATTTTTATTTTTTAACTTTTATTTTAATCATAATAAGATTAATTTTACTATTTTTTTATATTCGAATTATATATTCATCATTTATATTTAATTATTTAAAACTAAAATGAATTAAAATTAAAATTAAAAATAATTTACTTTATTTATTAACTTTTCTCTCCTTTATTTCAATCTGAGGATTAACCTTAAGAACTTTTTTTTTTATATAAAATTATTAAGGTTTTAAGTTAAAATAAACTAATAATCTTCAAAATTATTTATAAAGAAAAATTCTTTAAGCCTTAATAAATTTTATTATACCTTAAAATTTGCAATTTTATATCATTTAATTTTGAATATAAAGCTTAATTTAATTTTTTTTTAATTTAATAAAAAAGAATTTTTTCTTGTTAATAAATTTACAATTTATCGCTTAATCTCTCAGCCATTTTATTTAATTTAGCGAAAATGACTTTATTCAACAAATCATAAAGATATTGGTACTTTATATTTTATTTTTGGAATTTGAAGAGGAATAGTAGGTACATCTTTAAGTCTACTAATTCGAGCTGAACTAGGAAATCCCGGATCATTAATTGGAGATGATCAAATCTATAATACTATTGTAACAGCTCATGCATTCATTATAATTTTTTTTATAGTAATACCAATTATAATTGGAGGATTTGGAAACTGACTTGTACCACTTATATTAGGAGCCCCAGATATAGCTTTCCCACGAATAAATAATATAAGATTTTGACTACTTCCCCCATCTTTAACTCTTTTAATTTCAAGAAGAATTGTTGAAAATGGGGCAGGAACTGGATGAACTGTTTACCCCCCACTTTCTTCTAATATTGCTCATGGAGGTGGATCAGTTGATTTAGCAATCTTTTCACTTCATTTAGCTGGAATTTCATCAATTTTAGGAGCAATTAACTTTATTACCACTATTATTAATATACGAGTTAATGGAATATCATTTGATCAAATACCACTATTCGTATGAGCTGTTGGTATTACTGCACTCTTACTTTTACTCTCCCTTCCTGTATTAGCCGGTGCTATTACCATACTATTGACAGATCGAAACTTAAATACATCTTTTTTTGACCCTGCTGGTGGAGGAGATCCTATTCTATACCAACATTTATTTTGATTTTTTGGTCACCCAGAAGTTTATATTTTAATTTTACCGGGATTTGGGATAATTTCCCATATTATTTCCCAAGAAAGAGGTAAAAAGGAAACGTTTGGATCTTTAGGAATAATTTATGCAATAATAGCAATTGGATTATTAGGATTTGTAGTATGAGCACATCATATATTTACTGTAGGAATAGACATTGATACACGAGCTTACTTTACCTCAGCAACTATAATTATTGCAGTACCAACAGGAATTAAAATTTTTAGTTGATTAGCCACTTTACATGGAACCCAAATTAATTATAGACCATCAATCTTATGAAGATTAGGATTTGTTTTCTTATTTACTGTAGGAGGATTAACAGGTGTTGTATTAGCTAACTCATCAATTGATATTGCACTTCATGATACTTATTATGTTGTAGCACATTTTCATTATGTTTTATCTATAGGAGCAGTTTTTGCCATTATAGCAGGATTTATTCATTGATATCCCCTTTTCACGGGATTAACTCTCAACCCATACCTATTAAAAATTCAATTTTTAATTATATTTATCGGAGTTAATTTAACCTTTTTCCCTCAACATTTTTTAGGTTTAGCTGGAATACCTCGACGATATTCTGATTACCCTGACGCCTACATTTCATGAAATATTATTTCATCATTAGGATCTTATATTTCCCTACTAGCCGTAATAATAATATTAATTATTATTTGAGAATCAATAATTAATCAACGTATAATTTTATTCTCATTAAATTTATCTTCATCAATTGAATGATACCAAAATCTCCCACCAGCAGAACATTCATATAATGAACTCCCTATTTTAAGAAATTTCTAATATGGCAGATTATATGTAATGGATTTAAAACCCATTTATAAAGGATTATCCTTTTTTTAGAAATGGCAACCTGATCAAATTTTAACTTCCAAAATAGAGCTTCACCTTTAATAGAACAAATTATTTTTTTTCACGATCATACTTTAATTATTTTAGTTATAATTACTATTTTAGTTGGATATTTAATGATTAAATTATTTTTTAATAAATTTATTAATCGATTTCTTTTAGAAGGACAAATAATTGAACTAATTTGAACGATTATTCCAGCAATTACTTTAATTTTTATTGCTATACCTTCCTTACGATTGCTATATCTTTTAGATGAATTAAACAACCCATTAATTACCTTAAAATCAATTGGACATCAATGATATTGAAGTTATGAATATTCAGATTTTAATAATATTGAATTTGACTCTTATATAACCCCTATAAATGAAATAAATGAAAATAATTTTCGATTATTAGATGTAGATAACCGAATTACATTACCTATAAACAATCAAATTCGAATTTTAGTAACAGCAACAGATGTAATTCATTCTTGAACTATCCCTTCATTAGGGGTAAAGGTAGATGCTAATCCAGGTCGATTAAATCAAACTAATTTTTTTATTAGTCGACCTGGAATCTATTATGGACAATGTTCTGAAATTTGTGGAGCAAATCATAGATTTATACCCATTGTAGTTGAAAGAATTTCAATTAAAAATTTTATTAATTGAATTAATAATTATTCTTCATTAAATGACTGAAAGCAAGTAATGGTCTCTTAAACCATCTTATAGTAAATTAGCACCTACTTTTAATGAAAGAATTAGTTAAAAAATAACATAAATATGTCAAATTTAAATTATTAAATTAATTAATATTCTTTTATCCCTCAAATAATACCAATCAATTGAATTATATCTTTATTTTTTTTCATTATTATTTTTATTACTTTTATTATTATAAATTATTATATTTATATTAATATTGAAAATAAAAATAACAATTTTTTCACAAAAAAGAAAAATAATCTAATTTGAAAATGATAACTAACTTATTTTCAATTTTTGATCCCTCTACAAATTTATTAAATTTACCATTAAATTGAATTAGAACATTTATCGGATTAATATTCATCCCATATACATTCTGATTAATTCCCAATCGTTTTTTTTTTTTTTGAAATTTAATTTTAAATAAACTTCATAAAGAATTTAAGACATTATTAGGAGAGAATTCTAATGGATCTACTTTTATTTTTATTTCTATATTTTCTTTCATTTTATTTAATAACTTCTTAGGATTATTCCCTTATATTTTTACAAGTACAAGTCATTTAACATTATCATTATCAATTTCACTCCCACTATGATTAAGATTTATACTTTATGGATGAATTAATAACACTCAACACATATTTACCCACATAATCCCTCAAGGAACACCAGGAATTTTAATACCTTTTATAGTATTAATTGAAACAATTAGAAATGTAATTCGACCGGGAACTCTAGCAGTACGACTTACAGCTAATATAATTGCAGGACATTTATTAATAACTTTACTCAGAGGAACTGGACCAAATTTAAACTCATATCTTATTATTTTCTTAATTATTATTCAAATCTTATTATTAATCTTAGAATCAGCTGTAGCAGTTATTCAATCTTATGTTATCGCTATTTTAAGAACATTATACTCTAGAGAAGTAAACTAATGAAAAATAATTTTAATCACCCCTACCATTTAGTAGATTATAGACCCTGACCTATTGTTGGAGCTATTGGAGTAATAACTCTAGTAACAGGAATAATTAAATGATTCCATAACTTTAATATAAATTTATTAATTTTAGGGTATATAATTGTAATTTTAACTATATATCAATGATGACGAGATATTTGTCGTGAGGGAACACTTCAAGGTAAACATACCATTCTAGTTACCAAAGGATTACGATGAGGAATAATTCTATTTATTATCTCTGAAATTTTCTTCTTTATCTCCTTCTTTTGAGCTTTTTTCCATAGAAGATTATCACCAAATATTGAAATTGGTGCAATTTGACCCCCTACAAGAATTATCCCATTCAATCCATTTCAAATTCCTCTACTTAATACTATTATTTTAATTACATCAGGAGTAACCGTAACATGAGCACATCACGCTATCATAAGAAACAATCACTCACAAATAACTCAAGGATTATTTTTTACTATTATCCTTGGAATTTATTTTACTATACTCCAAGCTTATGAGTACTTTGAAGCTCCATTTACTATCGCCGATAGAATTTATGGATCAACATTTTTTATAGCAACAGGTTTTCATGGACTTCATGTAATAATTGGAACTATATTTCTTCTTATTTGTCTAATTCGACATATTAAAAACCATTTCTCTAACAATCATCACTTTGGATTTGAAGCAGCAGCTTGATATTGACATTTTGTAGATGTAGTTTGATTATTCCTTTATATCTCTATCTATTGATGAGGAAATTAATTTATTATTTATATAATATATTTAGTATATTTGACTTCCAATCAAAAAGTTTAATTATTATTAATATAAATAATCCTCTTAATCACCTATATCTCCCTTATCATTATTATTATTGCCAATTTTATAATATTTCTCTCTGTTATTCTATCAAAAAAATCATTTACCGATCGAGAAAAAAATTCCCCATTTGAATGTGGATTTGACCCTAAATCTTCAGCCCGAATTCCTTTTTCACTACATTTTTTCTTAATTACTATAATTTTTTTAATTTTTGATGTAGAAATTGCATTAATTTTTCCCATTATTAATTTATTTAAATTAACTAATTTTATTATTTGATCAAAAATTAGATTTTTCTTTATTTTAATTTTACTTGTAGGACTTTATCATGAGTGAAATCAAAATATACTAAACTGAACAAACTAATCAGGATTATAGTTTATTTTAAAACACTTGATTTGCATTCAAGTAATATTGAAAATTAATTCAATTTATCTTATCAAATAAGAAGCAAAATATTGCATTTAATTTCGACTTAAAAAATAGAGTTTCACTACTCCTTATTTAATAATTAATTGAAACCAAAAAGAGGTATATCACTGTTAATGATAAAATTGAATATTATATTCCAATTAAAGAAATATAAAGTTTAAAATTAAGCTGCTAACTTAATTTTTAGTGGTTTAATTCCATTAATATTTCTTATTTATATATATATATATATATATATAATTTATATAGTTTAAAATAAAACATTACATTTTCATTGTAAAAATAAAAATTTTTTTTTATAAATATTTAAAGATTTATCTTAATCTCCTTAATATCTTCAATATTACACTCTAAATATAAGCTATTTAAATATAAAATAATTATTATAAAAATTATAAATATTCATAAAACAAATCTAAATAAATAAATCTTAAAATTATTTATTTGAAATAAATTATAAAAAATAGAATATTTTTTTATAATTATAAACATTCCCTGACCACTATAAATTTCTCTCCAACCTATGTCAATATTTTTTAAAAAAACTTGACCTATATTTAAAAAATAAAAATTTAAACCATATGTAGATAAATTTGGTATAAATCACATTAAACATAAAAAATTTCTCACCTTATATATTATAATAGTTTTTCTCACTGAATAAATTCTTATATTTCTAATAATAAACCCCATAAATATACCTAAAATTCTTACATAAATTACTATCATTTTCATATTAAAAGGTAAGTAAATTATATAAGGATAAGAAAAAATAATTCATATTAAAAATCTCCCTCTAATTACACTTATAAATAATAAAACAACTATTCTCTTTAATATAGTATAATCTTCATCATATAAATTATAAATACTTAATAAATTATAATCATTAATTATTAAATATATAGCTAATCGAAAACTATAAAATATAGTTAATCCCGTAGAAACATAATATAATAAAAAAATAAAAAAATTTAAATTACTTAATCTTACTATCTCTAAAATTAAATCCTTAGAATAAAATCCAGCTAAAAAAGGAATCCCACATAAAGCTATATTAGAAATATTTAAACAAAGAGCAGTCATAGGAATATAGTTAGAAATACCCCCTATAAAACGAATATCTTGAATATCACTTATTATATGAATAATAACCCCAGCACATATAAATAATAAAGCCTTAAATATAGCATGAGTTAACAAATGAAAAAATGCTAAATCAGGCATCCCCATTCTTAAAATTCTTATTATTAAACCTAATTGTCTTAAAGTAGATAAAGCAATAATTTTTTTCAAATCAAACTCATAATTAGCTGAAATACCTGCTATAAATATTGTTAAACCCGATAATAATAATAAAATTTTAATAAATAATGTATCTACCAATAATAAATTAAAACGAATTAACAAATAAACCCCAGCTGTAACTAAAGTAGAAGAATGAACTAAAGCTGAAACAGGGGTTGGAGCTGCTATTGCTGCAGGCAACCAAGAACTAAAAGGAATCTGAGCTCTCTTTGTTATAGCTGCAATAATAATTATTATACTTACTATAAATATAACAAAATCATTTTTTATAAAATCTAAATAAAATAAATAATTTCAACTACCATAATTTATCATTCAACCAATTACTATTAAAATAAAAACATCACCAATACGATTAGATAATGCAGTTAATATACCCGCATTATATGATTTAACATTTTGATAATAAATCACTAAACAATAAGAAACTAACCCTAAACCATCCCAACCTAATAAAATTCTAATAATATTAGGACTAATAATTAATAAAACCATAGAAAATACAAATAATAAAACTAAAATAATAAAACGATTTAAATTTAATTCAGATCTTATATATCTCTTTCTATAATAAATCACCACAGAAGAAATTATTAAAACAAATATCATAAATAATAATGATATTCAATCCAATAAAACTCTTATAACAATTCTTAAAGAATTAAAAGAAATAATCTCCCACTCCAAAAAAATAACTAAATTATTTATAATAAAATAAATAAATATAAAAAAATTAAATATACTAAAAAAAAACAAAAAAAAAAAACTAAGATAACAGATAGAATTATACTTTTGAATAACTTAAAATGACTACATTCATATTTTTGAAACCACAAATCAATATTTTAATTTAAATTATTTAAGTATATATTATAATCAAATTATCACATAATCAATTTTTAAAATTAAAATATTTAAAGGTAATCAATGTAAAATTAACAATAAATATTCCCGAGATAACCCTATATAAAATCTATAAATCCCTGTATAATACTTTCCATGTTGAATATAAGAATATAAATATAATCTGTAACCAGCACTAAAAAAAGAAATTAATATTAATATTAATATTGAAACTCAAGATCATCTCAATAATCTATTAATTAATCTAATTTCACCAACTAAATTTAAAGATGGGGGAGCAGCCATATTTGAAGATATTAATAAAAATCACCATAAGCTTATAGAAGGTATAAAATTTATTATACCCTTATTAATAAATAATCTTCGTCTACCTAAACGTTCATAGTTGATATTTGCTAAACAAAATATCCCAGAAGAACATAATCCATGACCAATTATTAAAATATAAGAACCAATAAATCCCCAATAATTTATAGTTATAATTCCACCAATAACTATTCTTATATGGGCGACTGAAGAATAAGCAATTAATGATTTAATATCAACTTGACAGAAACACTTTAATCTAATATAAAATCCACCCACTAATCTAATAATAACTCAAATAATATTAAATTTTAAACCTAAACTTTGTAATATAACTATAACCCGTAATAAACCATAACCCCCTAATTTTAACATAATCCCAGCTAAAATTATTGAACCCGAAACCGGAGCCTCAACATGAGCCTTAGGTAATCATAAATGAACAAAATACATTGGTATTTTTACTAAAAATGCTATTAATATACAAAAATATAATAAGTAAACCTCAAAATTAAAAAATTTTAAAAAATAAACCATAATTGTATTTATACTGTAAAAAATATAAAAAATACCTAATAATAAAGGTAAAGAAGCAAATAAAGTATAAAATAATAAATATATTCCAGCTTGAATACGTTCAGGTTGATAACCTCAACCAATAATTAACATTAAAGTAGGAATTAATCTACCCTCAAAAAATAAATAAAACATAAATAAATTTATTACTCTAAAAGTTAAATATAATATAATTAATAAAAAAATTAAATTAAAAATAAAAAATCTTAAATAAAAATTTATTTTTTTTAAATTTTCTCTCGCTATAATCATTAAAATACAAATTCAAATTCTTAATAAAATTAAACCATAAGATAAAATATCACATGAATAATAATAACTTAAATTACAATAATTTTCAACATTAACCATTAAATTTATAAATATAAATATTACCAAGAATAATATTATCTGAACCATTCAATATATCTCCACATTAAAACAAAATAGAATTATAAAAATTATTATAAATAAAAACTTTATCATTTTAAATTTTAATTACAACAAACTAAAACTCTGAAAATAGTCATTACCATGCGTACGAATTATTGAAACTAAAATAGACAACCCTAAAGCCCCTTCACAAACAGAAAAAACTAAAAAAACTATTAATATATATATATCATACTCAATATAACTAAATAAAATAATTATAAAAAAAAAAACTCTTAAAACTATAAATTCTAATCTTAATAAAACAATCAATAAATGTTTATGTTTAGAAACGAAAATCATATTACCTATAATAAATATAACAATAACCACAATTCTTATAACCAAAAAAATTATCATTAGTTTTTATAGTTTAAATTTAAAACATTGGTCTTGTAAACCAAAAATAATAATGTTATTTAAAAACTTCAAAGAAAAAGAAAAATCTTTATCAATAATCTCCAAAATTATTATTTTTTTTAAACTACTCTTTGAAATTATAAAAATATTACTAAGATTAATAATCATTTCCCTATCTTTCACTATACTTTACATAAATAACCCCCTATCTATAGGATTAATAATTCTAACCCAAACATTACTAACATGTTTAGTTTCAAGTATAATTATTAAAACTTACTGATTTTCATATATTTTATTTTTAACATTCCTAGGGGGTCTTTTAGTTTTATTTATCTATGTAAGAAGAATTGCCTCTAATGAAATTTTTAAACCATCCTTATATATAAATAGATATATTATTATTAATACATTACTAATTATCTTAATAAGAATATTATTTATAAATAACTTATCGTGAATAAATCTTAATATTAATAACTTAGAAATAAATAATTTTTTTAATATATTTTTATTTTTTAATAATGAAAATAAAATTAATTTATCTAAATTATATAATAATCAAACATTTCTTATTATAATTATATTAATCATTTACTTATTCATTACCTTAATTGCAGTCGTAAAAATTACTAATATTTTCTATGGGCCTTTACGATCATCATTCAATTAACACAAATGATAAATATTTTTAAACCAATCCGTAAAACACACCCTATTCTTAAAATTATTAATGGATCATTAATTGATTTACCCTCACCATCTAACATTTCTTCACTATGAAATTTTGGATCATTATTAGCAATATGTCTAATTATTCAAATTATTACAGGATTATTTTTAACTATATATTATACAGCTAATATTGAATTAGCTTTTTATAGAGTAAATTATATTTGTCGAAATGTAAATTATGGGTGACTAATTCGAACTTTACACGCAAATGGAGCTTCATTTTTCTTTATTTGTATTTATATCCACATTGGTCGAGGAATTTACTATGAATCATTTAACTTAAAATATACATGAATAGTAGGAATTATTATTTTATTTTTATTAATGGCAACTGCTTTTATAGGATATGTTTTACCTTGGGGACAAATATCATTCTGAGGTGCAACTGTTATTACTAATCTTTTATCAGCTATTCCATATCTTGGAACTACTCTAGTAAGTTGAATTTGAGGAGGATTTGCCATTGATAACGCTACTTTAACTCGATTTTATACATTCCACTTTATTTTACCCTTTATTATTTTAATAATAACTATAATTCACTTACTATTCCTCCATCAAACAGGAAGAAATAACCCATTAGGTATTAATAGAAATTTAGATAAAATTCCATTCCACCCATTCTTTACCTTCAAGGACATAATTGGATTTATTATTATTTTATTTATATTAATTTTTTTAACATTAACTAACCCCTACTTATTAGGAGATCCAGATAACTTTACACCAGCTAACCCATTAGTTACACCAGTCCACATTCAACCTGAATGATACTTCTTATTTGCATATGCAATTTTACGATCAATCCCTAATAAATTAGGAGGTGTTATTGCATTAATTCTATCTATTTTAATTTTAGTTATTTTACCTCTAACATTTTCAAAAAAAATTCAAGGAATTCAATTCTATCCCATCAATCAAATTTTATTTTGAATTATAGTTACCACAATTATCCTATTAACTTGAATTGGAGCCCGACCTGTTGAAGACCCATATATTATCACTGGACAAATCCTAACAATTATCTACTTTTCTTATTATATTATTAACCCTATTGTTAGAATTTACTGAGATAAAATAATTTTTAATAATTAATTAATGAGCTTGTATAAGCATTTGTTTTGAAAACTTAAGAAAGAATAAAAATTCTATTAATTTATACTAAAAAAATTAATTTTATAATTAAAAATATTTTATAATAAAATTTTTAACCCTAAATAAAATATTAAAAAATTTAAAGAAACTGGTAAATAAACCTTTCAAGCTAAATATATTAATTTATCATAACGGTAACGAGGTAAAGTACCTCGAACTCAAATAAATAAAAACGAAATAAATCTTAACTTTAAATAAAAAAAAATTCTTAAATCATAGCCCCCTAAATATAATAAAACAAATAATAAACTCATAAATAAAATTCTTGAATACTCAGCTAAAAAAATTAAAGCAAACCCCCCACTTCTATATTCAATATTAAATCCTGAAACTAATTCTCTTTCACCCTCAGCAAAATCAAATGGAGTTCGATTAGTTTCAGCTAATCTTGAAGAAAATCATCTTAAACTTAAAGGAATTATTAAAAAAAAAAATCAAATAAAACTCTGATAATTTATAAAATTAAATAAATTAAAATCTATAATTAAAACAATTCTAGATATTAAAATTAAAGCTAATCTAACCTCATAAGAAATTGTTTGAGCCACAGCACGTAAACCCCCTAATAAAGAATAATTAGAATTAGAAGATCAACCAGCCACTATTACAGTATAAACACCTAATCTTGTACAACATAAAAAAAATAAAAGACCCAAATTAAAACTAATTAAATTAAAATAATAAGGAATTATTATCCAAATTATCAAAGATAAAATAAATCTTACTACAGGAGAAAAATAATAAGAAATATAATTTGAAAATAAAGGATATGTCTGCTCCTTAGTAAATAATTTAATAGCATCTGAAAAAGGCTGTAAAATACCTATCATACCCACCTTATTAGGACCTTTTCGAATTTGAATATAACCTAAAACTTTACGTTCTAATAATACTAAAAAAGCAACCCCAATTAATACACCTAAAATTAAAATTAAAACTCCCAAAAAAACTAATAATAAATCAACTAATATCATATACTACCTATATAAATAAAATTATACATTCATGATTTCTAAAACCATTACACTTTTCTGCCAAAATAGTTTTTAATTTATAAAAAAAAATTAATAAAATTCAAGAAAAATAAATTTAATTTAAATATTTATTCCTTTCGTACTAAAATATTTTATTTATTTAAAGATAGAAACCAACCTGGCTTACACCGGTTTGAACTCAGATCATGTAAGGTTTTAATGATCGAACAGATCAAAATTTTATACTTTTGCATATAAATTTTACCTTAATCCAACATCGAGGTCGCAAACTCTTCTTCTTATTTGAACTAAAAAAAAAAATTACGCTGTTATCCCTAAGGTAATTTTTTCTTATAATCAAAAATTTTGGATCAATAACTCACAAATCAGTGAAATAAATTAAAAAAAGTTAATTTTATTTTTCTATCACCCCAACAAAATATTTCAAATTAATTTTAACTACTAAACTTAAATATAATTTTAATAAATTTAAATATAAAACTCTATAGGGTCTTCTCGTCTTTTAAAATTATCTTAACTTTTTAATTAAAAAATTAAATTCTTAATATAAATTAGAGACAGTCTATATCTCATCCAATCTTTCATACAAGTCACCAATTAAGAGACTATTGATTATGCTACCTTTGTACAGTCAAAATACTGCAGCCCTTTAATATATTATCAGTGGGCAGATTAGACTTTAAATTATTATCGAAAAGACATGTTTTTGATAAACAAGTGAATATAAAATTTTGCCGAATTCCTTTTTATTAACTTAATAAAACTAAATAATTTTATTTATATTTAATACTAATTTTATCATTATAACTAATTATTTTTTTATTAAAAAATATTTTTTTATAAAAAATTAAATTATTATAAAATTTTATTTTTTATTTAAATTATTTATAACAAACTAAAATTTCTAAATAATATAAATTTTAAAAATTTAAAATAAAAATTAATATTAATAATTATAAAAATTTAATTTAAAGCTTATCCCTTAAAATATAAAATATTACTTTAAATTAATTAATTAATTAATTAATTTAAAAATAAATTTAAAATTAAATTTTTTTCTAAAAAAACTAGATATCTCCAAAAACGATTAACATCTCATTTCTAATTAATTATTAAAAATATTTATGCAACAATAACTTTTTTAATTAATTATCTCCTTTAAATTCGAGAAATATTTTTAACTAAAATAAATAATTAATAAACTCTGATACACAAGATACAATAAATAATATTTACTTTTAAAAAAATTCATTATTTAAACTATTTCAAATTTCTTTTACAATACTAATTAACTATAAATTTTTTAATTACTTCTTTATTAATACTAAAACCCCCTTTTTTAATATTAAAATTATTTTTATTAATTAAAAATATTATTAATTTTTCCCCCTCAAATTAATTGAAAATTTCAATATCATTTCAATGTAAATGAAATACTTATACCAAGCTCTAATTTGTTATTTCTAGAAACACTTTCCAGTATCTCTACTTTGTTACGACTTATTCCAATTTATATATGAAAGCGACGGGCAATATGTACATATTTTAATATTTAATCATTTTAATAAATTAAATAAAATTACATTTAAATCCAACTTTAATTAATTTTTACAAATTAATATCCGCATAAATAAATTTATTGTAATCCATTATATTCTTAATTATAATCTGCATCTTGATCTGATTTAACTTCTATTTAATAAATTAAAATATTATTTTTATTTAAAAATATTTTTTTAACAACGATATACAAAATTATAAAATTAAGTAAATTTATTCGTGGATTATCAATTAATAAACAGATTCCTCTAAATGAACTAAAATACCGCCAAATTATTTAAGTTTCAATAAATAATTACATACTATTTTAGTATTTTTAATTTAAATTTTTTATAATAGGGTATCTAATCCTAGTTTATTTATAAATTTATTAAATTATAAAAAAAAATTAAATTAAATAAAATAAAAATTTCACCTATTAACTTTATATTTATTTAAATTATTAAATTTTATACATTAATTACTAATAAAATTTAATTTAACTTTTGTTTAACCGCAACTGCTGGCACAAAATTTGTTATTAATTTAAATATTTCTAAATCTTAATTTCTTAAATTTTTAATATTAATTGCTATTTATAAATCAATTTAAATATTATTAAAATATTTAAAAATCAACACTAAAATTTATATGCAAAATAAATTTATAATAAATTTATAAACCATAAAAATTTTTATTTAATACTAATTTTTTTTACCTTAGTTTTTTTTTTTTTTTATATATTAAATAATTAATTTTAAATTAATTATTTAATAATCTTTATTTTCTTTTCTTATCTAATATTAATATTAAAAATTAATATAATTATTCATCAATATATGTTCATTTAAATAAATAATTAATTAATATAATTAATATAAATTTAAAATTTAAATTAATTATTAAAATTAAAAATTAATTAATATATTAATTTATTATTAATTATATTAATTAATTAAATATTTAATATATATATATATATATATATATATAAACCGTTTTTAATTTTTTTCCTTAAAAAAAAAAA